GACTCTATTACATAAGTGGATTCCTAACTTTTATTTCATATAATGAGATAAGTAAGCAGTTCTTATTGTATCCATCCAAAGCTAATTGATCCTTACGGTGCTTCCTCTATCAATTTGATCCTTTATCCATAGAATATAAGTATATAGGCCATACCCATTTCTTCGTATTTTTTTGTTCCCACGAAGTCCTTTTCCTTGCTACAGCTTATAAAAATCGTTGCTTTGGACGATGTATATGTAGAAAGCCTATTTTTTTTCTAGTATTTACTAGTCTATTTGATCTTTTTTCCTTTTTTCTATAATGGAGATAGTCGCACGTAATGACAGATCACGGCCATATTATTAAAAGCTTGTGGTAAGAACGGGTTTCGTTCTAGTGCCCGGAAATAATATTCCAAAGCCTTTGTATGTTCCCCGTTGCTTGTATGTATAAGTCCTATGTTATAGAGTATATAACTTCGATCATAAGGATCGATTTCTAGTCGCGTAGCTTCATAATAATTCTGTAAAGCTTCCGCATAATTTCCTTCGGATTGAGCTGACATCCGTTACGGTCGTTCATTCTATTCCAATAAACTCCGTTCCAGAACCGTACGTGAGATTTTCATCTCATACGGCTCCTCCCTTCTGTGCATAGTACTAATAATATATGAAATCAAAATTTCAATATTCTCATTATGAACTGACAGGGGCTAGTATTTTTACAAGAAATTTCTAGCCAGCCTTCCTGTAAGAGCTTTTGTTTTTTCTTAATACCAATCATATTAGTACTCGATAGAAATGGTAACTCCAACAATTTCTTTGTCCTCAACGCCTCTTATTTCCAGGAATTAGTCACTTCAACGATCTTCGATGGCTATACGGGTATCCAAACAAAGTACAAACGAGATGGATGCTTGTTGTCCCAACCATTCTTGTTAGCCCCGATACCGATGAGGGAAGGGGGTAATTTATAACAAAGTTTTCATATTGTTGATTCCTGGGTGTAGTGCTTCTTCCCCTATGCCGCCTATTGGTACTAGTTAAGTGGGATTGACCCACAATACAGAACCCATAGGTGTAACCTTTTGCTCAATACTAAAATCGACAATTGAAGCATCTGAGGCTGCATCAATCGAGGATACACGACAGAAGGAATTGTTACATCTACAAACTTCACCTTCAACAAGCGTAGCTTTATTTCAATAATCCTTTTTTATTTCTATCTTGAATCATGTCTCTTTCTCATAAGACTAAGGGCTAAAAAAACAAGAAAAAAATCAAATCGCACCATCTCTGTAATAGGTAAATGCCTCCTTTTCTCCTGAAGTTGTCGGAATTATTCGTAATAAGATATTGGCTACAATTGAAAAGGTCTTATCAATAAAATTTCCATTTATCCGAGATCTAGGCATAATTAGCAATCCATTCTATAATTCTTCTCATTTCCCCTGAGGGAAAATGATCTCACAAACAAAGGAATTATACAGTACAAAATAACATAAAAACGGATTAATTCTAAAAAAAAAATGTAAACTTTATATACTAAAATTGTTCCTCTTTGAAAAGGGAGAGATAAGAAATATCTTTCTTTATTTAATTGGATAACATCTAATTTAATTAAGTAGTATACCAATGAACGGAAGTATTACTATTTTATCTAAGTTAAAGAATCAAGGACTTGATTTTCCTATGGATTCTGATAATTCAAGAAATTTTTATTCCTATTTTATTCCTATAGGTAGAAGCATTGTCTAAATCTAATCGTAGTATAAAGTATGGATCCTTCAGTTGATTTATTCCAAGCCATTGATTTTGTCCGATATAAATCTCAGAACAAAAAAAGATTATCCGTTGGTCTTGATAAACATGAATGGATATCCTTTTTTTTGTTAAAAAAAAATGTGTTTTTTTAACCCTCGAACCTGAAAAAAGGGACTATTTTTCTTTTTTTATTTGAAGATTTGAGTTTTTTATTTCGATTCGAATTGATTGATCGGTTGCACCTGTATTGCAATAATATGAATGACTCGCTATTCATTCGGTTTCTGGTCAATAATAAGATTATATCGGAAAGATGGCCGAGTGGTTGAAGGTGTAGCATTGGAACTGCTATGTAGGCTTTTGTTTACCGAGGGTTCGAATCCCTCTCTTTCCGTTTATGTGCCCTCATCTAATTCGCCAGCGTTACCGACCATAATGTATCAAATCAAATACCAATTGATACCATTATTCCTATTCCAACAGTAAGGCCTTTACTTGATAGAGATTCTCTATTCTTAATTAGTGTAGTACGTAAAATACAAGTATCGGAAAGGCTGAAAATGCAAACCTTACCCACGATCTATTTGTAATATGTGAAAAAATGCGGACCGAGGCCCTTAACTTAAATCTATTTCCTTCAACGAAAGGGGGGCAACATTGTCCGAACCCTTTTTTCGTTGGGCTCAAGTCTGACGAGAATAATATTCTACGACTAACAACTCATTAATTTTCAAACCGACACTTTTACTATCTATTATTTGATTTACTAATCCTTTATATTGGGATGAGTCAACAGTCAAATGTTTTGGCAATTCCTCACGGGAGGACGAAGCAATATAATTTTGAACCAGAGTTTTCGATCCTTGTTTATCTTTCGTAGTAATAATATCTCGGGGTTTGCAACGATAACTTGGTATATCTACTATACGACCATTAACTAAAATATGTCTATGGTTAACTAATTGCCGGGCTCCAGGAATGGTCGAAGCCATACCCAATCGAAAAAGAATGTTATCCAAACGCATTTCAAGTAGTTGCAGTAAAACCTGTCCTGTTGATCCTTTTGCCTTTCCAGCGATATGCACATATCTAAGTAATTGTCGCTCTGTCAGACCATAATGAAAACGCAATTTCTGTTTTTCTTCTAGACGAATACGATATTGTGATCTTTTTCCAGAGCGTAATTGGTTTTTCAGATCACTTCCGGATCTAGGTCTTTTACTAGTTAGTCCCGGTAAAGCCCCCAGACGGCGTATTTTTTTGAAACGAGGTCCTCGGTAACGAGACATAAAGACTCCTTTATTTTATTAAAATTTCAATATTAAATTGAAATAAATATTTAAATAATAAATCGAAAATAGGACTGAACTAAATAAAAGAATAAAAACAAAGCAAAATTTATGGAAGTACTACAAAACAAAGTATAATGAAAAGAATTGTATCAATATTCAGATTATATATATATATATCCAGGATAGGGGGTTAAGGCTACGTTTTATGATTTGTCCCCTCGTAAAGATCTAATTTCTAATTTCTCGAATCCGTTTTTTCTTCATAGTTAGAAGGTGCCGCGACATAATATACAAGTGACCTGACCTTCGAAGAAAAGGGGCGGAAGGGGGAGAGTCTTTTCAATATTTTGAGGGATTCTCTCAATTATGGAAAAAATCGAACAAAAAACAAATAGAAAAAAAGCCGGCTATCGGAGTCGAACCGATGACCATCGCATTACAAATGCGATGCTCTAACCTCTGAGCTAAGCGGGCTCGCATAACATAAAAGAAATCAAACAAAATAGTACATAGGAACTCAATAAACCACAGGTATTTTAGTTAACCATTTTTTGTTTTTGTTTAACTATTATATTATTAATTAATATATTAGTTATTATTAATATATTAGATTGGCATATAATTGGCATATATTAGTATATTATCTAATATTAATTATTAATAATTTACTTTATATCTTAGTATATATCATTGTATTTCTAATTCTAGAATATATCATTAATATCAATAAATATTTAATATTCATTTATTTATATCATATTCTATTTTTATATTAATATTGAATTCTATTGAAATTTAAAATCGATTTTATTTACATTATATATTTTTATTTACATTATATATTAATATATACATATACCAATATTAGAAATTTATCATTTTGGTTTTTTATTTTATATTCTATTTTTTTATTTACCTCGGAAAAAAGGATAAAATAAGAATAAAGATGTAATGGAATACGGATTATAATGCGGCATTCCTCTGGTTTTATTTATTCCGGAAGGAAAAAAAATAGCGTGAAAAAAGAAATGAGTATCGATCGTTCCAGTATTCCAAATTAGGATGTAAAAATGCAAAAAGGAAGTACATCATATAAATTAAATGTGAGATATATCTATTCATATTGAATTGTGGATACATCAGTGATAAAATCATTTTCGATTGGAACAAAAAGAAATGAAATATAGGTTATTTAATTCAATAGAGATGAAATGAGAGAATAGGGATATGGATAAAAAATAGTAGTATATACTTTTTTGATATAAGATAAGAATTAGTATTTAATTAATTCAATAGCTTCAAGATAAATAAAAGAAGTGAGTGGGATCACAACACAACGAACGAAATCTGGGTCTCAAACCAAGGGGGGATATGGCGAAATTGGTAGACGCTACGGACTTGATTGGATTGAGCCTTGGTATGGAAACCTACTAAGTGATAACTTCCAAATTCAGAGAAACCCTGGAATTAAAAATGGGCAATCCTGAGCCAAATCCTTGTTTTGAAAAAAACAAAGGTTTATTTTATATATAAATATAAAATATATAAAAAAAGGATAGGTGCAGAGACTCAATGGAAGCTGTTCTAACGAATGGAGTTAGTTACGTTGGTAGCAGGAATCTTTATATCAAAATTACAGAAAAGAAGGATGACCTTATATACCTAATATAATACCTACGTATACATACTGACATATCAAACGATTAATCATAATCACAACCTTAATCTAGAATTTATATAAATAAATTTTTAATTCTATGAAAAATTTAAGAATTATTGTGAATCCATATCAATCTAAGTTTAAGAAAAAATTGGATATTCAATGGTCAAATCATTCACTCCAGCCGGAGTCCGATTTATCATTTGAATGAACATTTGAAAAAAAAAATGATTAATCAGACGAGAATAAAGAGAGAGTCCCGTTCTACATGTCAATATTGACAACAATGAAATTTATAGTAAGAGGAAAATCCGTCGACTTTAGAAAATCGTGAGGGTTCAAGTCCCTCTATCCCCAATAAAAACCCTTTTTATTTCCTAACTATTTTTTTCCCATTTTTCGTCGGTGGTTCAAAATTCGTTACATTTCTCGTTCATTCTACTCTTTCACAAGCGGGTCCGAACAGAAATGCTTCTATCTTATCCCATCTTACGTTTTTGGTGGCACATAGAAATCAACATATATGGACAAAGAATCCCCATTATGGAACCATTCAGAGCCCATATCATTACCCTTACACTTATCAAAGAAAGTCTTCTTTTTTTTTGAAGATACAAAAAATTCCAGGGACTAAGTGAGATTTTAATCCTTTTTTAGTCCCTTTAATTGACATAAACATCGGTCTTTTAGTAAGATAATATGGGAAAAGAAAAGTAGTCGAGTCGGGATAGCTCAGTTGGTAGAGCAGAGGACTGAAAATCCTCGTGTCACCAGTTCAAATCTGGTTCCTGACAGGCAATTTATGTATAAATATTCATAGAAATTCATAAAAAAAAGGTTGGTTGGGATACATTTAATAGTCTAGAGCGTGCTACATACTTATTCATATAGCTGTATATATATACCTCCATTTTTATTTTTTTTGTAAAAATATGTTAATTCCTCATAATATATCCGAAGTTAGTTGGTTAAAAACCCCAATCAAAGTCTAGTCTAGAAGAGTGGAAGGGTAGGAGTTGATAGAATGTATCTCGGATACAGTACAAATTAAATTCTACCCCCTTTGTTTGCGGAATTTTGTATTTTCTTTTTCTTCACTCCCTCTCCCGCTTATGTTACTTTACAGGGTTCATCTAACTGATATGCGCGGTACAACAAAGTTCATGATACAGAACCCTTTATTGTCTCTACTTATTCGAAACATATATAATATTTTTTACAAATTGGAAAATAGTAATGAAGCCCTTTATTGGCCCACCCATAATAGGAATTCAAGTTCAGTTACTCTGTTTCAACTAGAACGGAAGATAAAAATATACCTTAACTTAAAATCTGGAGTCGCGTCATATAAGTAAAGATAAATTTCTTATCATTCAATAAGCATCTTGTATTTCATAGAAATTGGGAGTAATATAGTCCTTACGTAAAGGCCAGCCTATCCAACTTTCAGGCATCAAGATACGTTTAAGGCGCGGATGATTATTATAAGAAATTCCCAACATATCATAAGATTCCCGTTCTTGAAAATCAGCACTTTTCCAAATCCAGAAAACAGAGGGGATTTTAGGATTCTTCCTTGGGGTAAATACTTTTATGCATACCTCTTCCGGTTGATCCACACCATATTGTATTCTCGTAAGATGATACACACTAGCTAAAAATCCACCAGGTGATACATCATAAGCACACTGAGATCGTAAATAATTGTAACCATATACATATGAAATGACAGCAATGGAGTCCCAATCCTCAGGTTTTATTTGTAAAGTTTCTATTCCTTGGTAATCGAAGCCCAAAGATCTATGAATTAGCTCATGCTTGGCTAGCCAGGCGGATAAACGACCTTGCATCTTCTTGATCTCTCCCGCATTTGTATTTATATGAGTATTTCAAATTTACAATGAAATTTATAAAGATTGATCGGCTGTTTATTTTATTATTCTGCACAAACAAAAACTATTTGCCTAATTCGCCAATTCACGAGAAGATATTGAATTTTTAGACTTGCAAAATTGTTCATAAGATATCTCTGAAGTACGTGGTGGTTGATAGAGCAATTTTTGATTGTAATTTCCAGTATGAATACTACGTCGAACATGAAACTTGTGATTGATAGTAAAACATCGATTTTCTTGTTGAGATCCGATTCTATCTTCAGAGATTTCTCGAGATATCTTCTTACGAAGTTTTGTTATAGCATCTATAACAGCCTCTGGCTTAGGTGGGCAGCCCGGTAAATACACATCTACAGGAATTAGCTTATCGACCCCTCGAACGGTACTATAAGAATCGGTACTGAACATCCCCCCTGTAATAGTACAGGCACCCATAGCAATGACATATTTCGGTTCAGGCATTTGCTCATATAATCTCACTAAAGAGGGAGCCATTTTCATTGTTACTGTACCAGCTGTTAAAATAAGGTCTGCTTGCCTAGGACTCGATCTTGGTACCAATCCATAACGATCAAAGTCAAATCGGGAGCCTATTAATGCAGCAAATTCAATAAAACAACAACTAGTACCATATAAAAGCGGCCATAAACTGGAGAGTCTTGACCAATTCGAAAGATCATTTAATGTAGTTGAAATAACGGAATTGGAGATTGCTTGGTCAACTAACGGAAACTCAATCAAATTAATAATCGTCTCAATGTTATCTTTTCCTTTCTTTTTATTTTGATTGTCTGAATATTCAGGAGCTAATACCATTCCAATGCCCCTTTTCGCCATGCATAAACTGAACCAACAATTGGGATAAGCACAAAAATTAAAGCTTCTATAAAGACAGATACACCCAATACATCAAAACTCATTGCCCATGGATAAAGAAAGACCGTTTCAACATCAAAAACAACAAAAACTAGAGCAAACATGTAATAGCGAATTCGGAATTGTACCCAAGCATCTCCCATGGGCTCTATACCCGATTCATAACTAGAGAACTTCTCTGTTCCCTCACTACTCGGGGCTAAAATCCCGGAAATTACAAATGCCAAGATAGGAATAACACTTGATATTATTAGAAATGCCCAGAAAATATCATATTCATGAAGCAGAAACATAAATGCACTCCTATTAATGTGTACTATACTGAATTAGTCGATTTGAATTGGAATTTTCGATTCATTCAGAACTTCCTAGGTGAAATAAGAATTTTTTTATTAAACCGCACAGCTTGTTTTCTGTAGAACATGCTTAAAAATGAATTCAACGGAATTCCACTTACATTTCGATTCTATTATAATAGTGTAGACATATTATGCTTTTACACAAACAAAACTTTCTCACTTTTTTTTTATATTTTTATTAAAATAATAAAAAAAAATAATAAAATAAAACTACAAATCCAATTCTATAAAATTATATATAGGAAATATAAAATGAATATAAGAATATAAATAGAATATATAAAAATATAAAAACGAAACTATAATAAAAAACTTATAAAATATATATATATAAAAAAAAATTAGTTCAAATAATTAGTTAAATTTCATCATGCATCATATTTAATATATATATATATATGTAAATAAATATATATAAATAAAAATAATGGAATCATTAGATTTTCTTCCCTTGTCTTAGAGTTCTATTTTCTTCCTTAATTTCTATTTTTCTTAATTGATTTGATTCGTTGAATTGTGAGAAACCCTTACACATAAAAATAAAAACTCATAGTTTCCATACCAAGATTGGAAACTTTGAACCTCTACTATAACTGATCCCCGCGGGTCTCTTCAGAAACAATAACAATAAAGGATAACGTATTAAAGGATAACGAACGTATTATCGAAATCGAAAGATTCGACAGACTAAATAAAATATATAAAATGGTTCAACTCATAAAAATGGAAAAAGGCAATCGTTCAGGGTATTTCCAAAAATAAAAAATACAAGACCCCGAATAGGTACTAGATCCATGTGACTTACGATTGAATTAAGTTGTAATTTTTAGTTAGGATTGTGTTATAATTTTCACTTCAAAAATTGACTGGGATTGGGTATACCTAAGTAAAAATGTATCACCAATTCTTTTCTTTGATCGGGGGTGGGAAAAAGTTATATGGAATTCATCCAACCCACGAGGATTAATGAAGAAGAAGGGGTTTGTTTGTCCGAGATTGGATGATTTGATAAATACTAATTGGATCCATTGAAAGAAATGTATTTTTATTTTCCTGTACCTATGGATCCATACAAGTATGTGGTAATCTTTTCATTTCTATGGACGAACCAAACCAAATGAACCAACACTAATCTGTCACAAACAAGCACTAATGACGAAATGAAAACTATACAAATAATGTAATATAGAATCTATAGGGCTATACGGACTTGAACCGTAGACCTTCTCGGTAAAACAGATCAAACTAATTAGTATCGAAATGATTCGAACTGTTTCAAAGACCCAACATGCATTTTGTTGCATTGGGCTCTTTCATCAACTGATGAAAAGATCAGTTAGTCTGCCATATTTTTTCTTCTCTTCAAGCAAAAGTAAGAAGATAGTGAGATGGCTCCATGTGCTCTGATTCATTATTTTTATTTTGATCCAAGAGCAATACCAAAGTGTTTCAAAAAAGGGTTACCTTGACGTAGGTCTGCCTCTGGCCTAGATTCACCTAAGTTAATAAATAAGTTAACTATAGTCTCTATCGCCCCGCCACAAGAGTCAACTATGAGACTTCATACACCTTAAAGTTCATAGGACGAAAAGAGGTTATTTTGAGGCCCTTATACTCATTATGCCTAGCATTGAATAGACTGGGTATTCACCTTATCAATTCTCAAATCAATGATGGGTTCTATTTGACATTGACACCAGAATTCGCATCGAAATCAGATTGAACCACAAATAAATATTTGTCAGGCTATTGTTCTCTTGTTCTTTCGAATCCATGGAGTAAGACATCGATTTCTCAATAAGATCAAATATATTGATTGCATAATGGACTTCCTTGAAAAGCATCGGCGCACGTGTAAACGAGTTGCTCTACCTAACTGAGCTATAGCCCTTGTCATAGATATCTTAACATATAGATAATTTCTTGTCAAGATGGATATGAATTTCTTGACAAGATGAATATTCCACGATCCACAAGATAACCCCCTAATCCCTTTCTTGTTAAGAGTTGGTATTGCCTAGAAGTAATATTCCATCTATAATTCACGAAGCGATGGGTCCCTTTTTTTCTTTGTAGTGATAAATGACCTACTTAACTCAGCGGTTAGAGTATTGCTTTCATACGGCGGGAGTCATTGGTTCAAATCCAATAGTAGGTATAACTTATTAGATACCGTTGACTCCGGTATCTAATAAGTTTTTTTTACGCATCTTCTTTTTTTTTTCGTTGTATCAGATTAGACTTGATTGTATTCCTTCAATCAATTAGCGGAATCGAAATAGAATGTATAAATCAAAAGAAGCTCTTTTGATTGTTCTGCTATATTGACTAGTAGGAAATAGTATTACTAGCCTCTACTCGCGTAATAGCTCGTCTGCGAGCTAGATTCGCTTCAATTATTTGTCTCTTACCCTCTGCTCTACTCAAGTTAGCTTCAGCTATTTCAAGAGCTTGCTGAGCTTCTTGCGGATCAATGTCAGTACTCAGTTCCGCATCATTTCCTAAAATGGTGATCTCATTATTACCTATTCTAGCAAAACCCCCCATAAGAGCCACTGTTAACCATCGGTCATTGAGGCGTATTCTCAAAAGACCTATATCTAGAGCTGTAGCAACGGGGGCGTGGTTTGGTAATACACCAATTTGGCCACTATTAGTAGATAAAATGATTTCTTTTACTTCTGAATTCCAAACAATTCGATTAGGGGTCAGTACACAAAGATTTAAGGTCATTTCTTCAATTTGCTCTCCACTTCTAAGTTCCTAAGTTCATAGCTTTCGCGGTAGCTTCATCGATGTTACCCACCAAATAAAAGGCCTGCTCGGGAAGACTGTCTAATTCTCCGGAAAGGATCAGTTGAAATCCCCTAATTGTTTCCGCGAGACCAACATATTTTCCCGGAGAGCCCGTAAATACTTCTGCTACGAAGAAGGGTTGTGATAAGAAACGTTCAATTTTTCGTGCTCTTGCCACGGTTAAACGATCCTCTTCGGATAATTCGTCCAATCCAAGGATAGCTATAATGTCCTGAAGTTCTTTGTAACGCTGTGAAGTTTGCTTAACTCTTTGCGCAGTTTCATAATGTTCCTCGCCAACGATCCCAGGTTGGAGCATAGTTGACGTTGAATCCAAAGGGTCCACCGCTGGATAAATCCCTTTGGCTGCTAATCCTCTTGATAGTACGGTAGTAGCATCTAAATGTGCAAATGTCGTAGCAGGAGCGGGGTCGGTTAAATCGTCTGCAGGTACATAAACAGCTTGAATAGAGGTTATAGATCCTTCTTTGGTAGACGTAATTCTTTCTTGCAAAGATCCCATTTCCGTACTAAGGGTAGGTTGATAACCCACCGCGGAAGGCATTCTCCCTAATAAGGCAGATACCTCAGATCCCGCTTGAACGAATCGAAAGATATTGTCAATGAATAGAAGTACGTCTTGCTCATTAACATCCCGGAAATATTCCGCCATGGTTAGGGCAGTCAAACCAACTCTCATACGAGCTCCTGGCGGCTCATTCATCTGACCGTAGACTAGAGCCACTTTGGATTCCGCAATATTTTGTTCATTAATCACTCCGGATTCTTTCATTTCCATGTAAAGATCATTTCCTTCACGAGTACGTTCGCCTACTCCACCAAATACGGATACGCCTCCATGAGCTTTAGCTATGTTGTTGATCAATTCCATGATGAGTACCGTTTTACCTACTCCAGCTCCTCCGAACAGTCCGATCTTTCCTCCACGACGATAAGGAGCTAAAAGATCCACCACTTTAATCCCTGTTTCAAAGATTGATAATTTCGTATCTAACTGTATAAAAGCGGGGGCAGATCTATGAATAGGGGATGTTGTGCGGGTATCTACAGGACCTAAATTATCAACGGGTTCCCCAAGAACGTTGAAAATTCGTCCGAGAGTAGCCCCACCAACTGGAACACTTAGAGGAGCTCCCGTGTCAATCACTTCCATTCCTCTCGTCAGACCATCTGTAGCACTCATAGCTACGGCTCTAACTCGATTATTTCCTAATAATTGTTGTACCTCACAAGTCACATCAATTTGCTGACCGAGAGTATCTCGGCCCTTAACTACCAAAGCGTTATAAATATTAGGCATCTTTCCCGGAGGAAAAGCAACATCCAGTACTGGGCCAATAATTTGAGCGATCCGCCCTAGGTTTTTTTCTTCAAATGTGGAAACCGCAGGACCAGAAGTAGTAGGATTCATTTTTATAATTATGATAAAGTGAAATATGTCGAAATTTATTGGGAATATTTCCGAATCGAAAATGTCCGATAACAAGTTGATCGATTAATTCAATAAGGAAGAAATGGAATCAATAAGGAAGTTAATACTCGATTTAGTTAGTATTGTCCAACCGAATCCAATTCAATTGTTTCCTCATTCAATGAGTAAATTTTCAAGTGCAACCAACCTCTTTTCAAAATATCAATTCCAAAGTTTCAACAAAATATCAAGTAGATGAATAAGAATAATGAATGAGGAAGTATGTTTCATTTATCTATCATTATATATAATCTCATACATATTAGGATTATATTATTTATGGAATTCGAACCTAAACTCGATTTATGATTCATTCATTATTTCGATCTCATCGGCCGTTGGTATTTTTTTTGTATATGGATTTTAGTCCATTCTTGTTTTATACCTTTTCATGGATGAATTATGCTTATTTTCACATCTAGGATTTACATATACAACATATATTACTGTCAAGAGGGAATTTTTCTTAGTATATTAGATATTTAAATTCAAATAAAAGGAAGATTTTAAGAAATTCGAAACCCCCCAAACAAATATTGGGTTGCGCCATACATATCAAAGAGTATACAATAATGATGTATTTGGTGAATCAAATACATGGTCTTTCTTATTAATTAAATTAGTTTATAATATTAGTTTAGTTGAAAATTTTTTGAAAGATTCTTTTTTTTCAAAGGTTTCATTCATGCCTATTCCATGTCGAGTAGACCTTGTCATTGTGAGAATTCTTAATTCATGAGTTGTAGGGAGGGACTTATGTCACCACAAACAGAGACTAAAGCAGGTGCTGGATTCAAAGCTGGTGTTAAAGATTACAAATTGACTTATTATACTCCTGAATATGAAACCAAAGATACTGATATCTTGGCAGCATTCCGAGTAACTCCGCAACCTGGAGTTCCTGCTGAAGAAGCAGGGGCCGCAGTAGCTGCCGAATCTTCTACTGGTACATGGACAACTGTGTGGACTGATGGACTTACTAGCCTTGATCGTTACAAAGGACGATGCTACCACATCGAGCCTGTTGCTGGGGAGGAAGATCAATATATTGCTTATGTAGCTTATCCTTTAGACCTTTTTGAAGAAGGTTCTGTTACCAACATGTTTACTTCCATTGTAGGTAATGTATTTGGATTCAAAGCTCTACGAGCTCTACGCTTGGAGGATCTGCGAATTCCTCCTGCTTATTCCAAAACTTTCCAAGGTCCACCTCATGGAATCCAAGTTGAAAGAGATAAATTGAACAAATATGGGCGTCCTCTATTGGGATGTACTATTAAACCAAAATTGGGATTATCCGCGAAAAACTACGGTAGAGCCGTTTATGAATGTCTACGTGGTGGACTTGATTTTACCAAAGATGATGAAAACGTAAACTCACAGCCATTTATGCGTTGGAGAGACCGTTTCCTATTTTGTGCCGAAGCTATTTATAAAGCGCAAGCCGAAACAGGTGAAATCAAAGGGCATTACTTGAATGCTACTGCAGGTACGTGTGAAGAAATGGTCAAAAGGGCTGTATTTGCTAGAGAATTGGGAGTCCCTATCGTAATGCATGACTACTTAACAGGGGGATTCACCGCAAATACTAGCTTGGCTCATTATTGCCGAGACAACGGCTTACTTCTTCACATTCACCGTGCAATGCATGCAGTTATTGATAGACAGAAGAATCATGGTATCCATTTTCGTGTACTAGCTAAAGCGTTACGTATGTCTGGTGGGGATCACATTCACTCTGGTACAGTAGTAGGTAAACTGGAAGGTGAACGTGAGATGACTTTAGGTTTTGTTGATTTACTACGCGACGATTATATTGAAAAAGATCGAAGCCGCGGTATTTTCTTCACTCAAGATTGGGTCTCTATGCCAGGTGTTCTACCAGTGGCTTCAGGAGGTATTCATGTTTGGCATATGCCTGCCTTGACCGAGATTTTTGGAGATGATTCCGTACTACAGTTCGGCGGAGGAACTTTGGGACACCCTTGGGGAAATGCACCTGGTGCAGTAGCTAATAGGGTGGCTTTAGAAGCGTGTGTACAAGCTCGTAATGAAGGGCGCGATCTAGCTAGCGAAGGTAATGAAATTATCCGTGAAGCTTGCAAATGGAGCCCTGAACTTGCCGCTGCTTGTGAAGTGTGGAAAGAAATCAAATTCGAATTCAAACCGGTAGATACGTTGGATAACTAAACGTGCATAATTCAGTAATTCCTGTTTGTTCTCCTAAGTATAATTAAATAAACTCGGCTCAATCTTTTACTAAAAAAAAAGATTGAGCCGAACTAAACTAAATAAAGAATAACCAAATATCCATCTTTATATCCATCTTTGGATTTGCATATATCTCTTTTATTAATTATTGATATGGATATAGCAATAAACTATATCAATAAATATGTACAGAATATACAGATCTTACCTATAACCTAACCCATGTGTATATATAATGTGTATATATACAAGATCTAAATACAAGATAAGATTTAAGACTAAAGAACTCAATACTTCTATTGTTTATTGTTGGATCCATAATTAATCCTATGGGTCTTTGCGATTGATGGATTATTTTAGATCCTATCCTATGGTTTCAGATCATAAGCCAAGGGAAGAGAGTACCATCAACCCATCCTGTATATTGTCTTTTTTGTTCCATGTTGCAATAAATAAAAACTTCTTGTTTTATTCAATTTAATGAGAAAATTTGTACACTATAGGAGAGAAATCTTTCCTTATTTCCTTATATTTCTAATAAATATATTGAGGAAAAGATTCTATCAACCAAACAATTAAATAAAATATATATATTCAAATTGAAATGTTGAAGCGATATCCTGTATTCCCATAAAGAGAATCATTTATTTCAATATATATTCGTTATTAGTTAATGATCCTAATAATTGAATCCATATGTTTAATTAGGATAGGAAATCAAATAGTAAAATAATTATTCATCGAATGACTATTCATCTATTGTATTTTCAAGTAAGGGACAGCGAGAATTTATGGAAAAATGGTGGTTCAATTCGATGTCCTCTAACAGGGAGTTAGAACACGGATGTGAGCTAAATAAATCAATGTATAGTCTTGATCCCATTGGGCATACTAGTGAAAATGAAGACCCCATTATAAATGATAGAGATAAAAACATTTCCAGTTGGCATGATAGTGGGAGTTGCAATTCTAGTAATGTTGAGCGCTTATTTGATATTAGGGATATTTGGAGTTTGATTTCTGATGACACTTTTTTAGTTAGAGATAGTAATGGCGATAGTTATTCCATATATTTTGATATTGAAAATCAAATTTTGGAGATTGACAATGATAGTTCTTTTCTGAATGAACTAGAAAGTTCTTTTTCTAATTATCTGAATTTGAATTATTTAAATAGTAGATCTAAAAGTAAGAACCGCCACTATTACGTGTATGATACTAAATCCAGTTGGAATAATCACATTAATAGTTGCATTGATAGTTATCTTCATTTTGAAATCAGTATTGATAGTTACATTTCAGAAGGTACTGACAATTACAATGACAATTATATCTATAGTTTCATTTGTAATGAAAGTAGAAGTTCTAGTATGAGAACTAGTAGTAATGGCAATGATTTTAATATAAGGGGAAGATCTAATGATCTTGATATAAATAAAAAATACAGGCATTTATGGGTTCAATGCGAAAATTGTTATGGATTAAATTATAAAAAATTTTTTAGATCAAAAATGAATATTTGTGAACAATGTGGATATCATTTGAAAATGAGTAGTTCAGATAGAATCGAACTTTCGATTGATCCGGGCACTTGGGATCCCATGAATGAAGATATGGTCTCTACGGATCCTATTGAATTTCATTCAGAGGAGGAACCCTATAAGGATCGTATCGATTCTTATCAAAGAAAGACAGGTCTAACTGAAGCTGTTCAAACGGGCATAGGTCAATTAAATGGTATTACCATAGCAATTGGGGTTATGGACTTTCAGTTCATGGGGGGTAGTATGGGATCCGTAGTAGGCGAGAAAATAACCCGTTTGATCGAGTATGCTACCAATCGATCTCTACCTCTTATTATTGTGTGTGCCTCTGGTGGAGCGCGCATGCAAGAAGGAAGTTTGAGCTTGATGCAAATGGCTAAAATATCTTCTGCTTCATATAATTATCAATTAAATAAAAAATTATTCTATGTATCAATCCTTACTTCTCCTACAACAGGAGGGGTTACAGCCAGTTTTGGTATGTTGGGAGATGTCATTATTGCTGAACCTAATGCCTACATCGCATTTGCAGGTAAAAGAGTAATTGAACAAACATTGAATAAAACAGTACCCGACGGTTCACAAGCAGCTGAGTATTTATTCCATAAGGGTTTATTTGATTCAATCGTACCACGTAATCCTTTAAAAGGTGTTCTGAGTGAGTTATTTCAGCTCCATGGGTTTTTTCCTTTGAATCAAAATTCMAAAAATTAAAAAAAAAAAAAAAAACGATTTATATATTTATATATATAAGATTTGATCCATATTTTATATATTTTATTTATATTTAATTTGATTGATTAATATAATCATTATATAGAAAAATCGAAAATGCCTTCTAAAAAATAAATATTATTACATAATATAGTAATATTTATAGATAAATATAAAAGAAATATGGAGTGTAAGTTATTTCTATAAATCCACTTTTTCCCTGTTTTGTATTAGATTAATTATAGTTATAGTCGCGAATTCATAATAAAATTCTTACGATAAGAACGAGAGAAAGAAAAGAAGAATGAAAAATTTATTAAAGTGGATTATCATACATATTCGTGCAGAAAAATAGATAAGTGTGTACACTTAATTCTACATTCCTTGCACTTATTAACTACTTAATATTATTTATAATAGATATACTTATCATAAGATATCTTTCCTTATAAGAGCTACAAATATTAAATCGAGGCATCTATTCTATGACAGATCTTAACTTACCCTCTATTTTTGTGCCTTTAGTAGGCCTAGTATTTCCGGCAATTGCAATGGCTTCTTTATTTCTTCATGTTCAAAAAAATAAGATTGTCTAGATCTAGATATAATGGGGGACCAAATCTCATCAAGTCATTTCAACAGTGGATCATAATACAGGTATCCATTTAGTGGAATATGGTACGATATGTGATTTCCCCCGAACACAAATGAAAGAACTTTTATGCATATAGATACATGATATCCGAGTAAATATATGTATATATGGATATAGTTAATCAAAAATAAATCAATCAATTCAATATGAAAAATAGAATGTAAATGTATCTAACCAATTATTCCTAATGGTTCACAACAAAGTAGTGCTAGTTGATGAGAGTTATTTCGGGAGCAAGAAAAGAAAAATAAAATTCATTGGGGTTATTCTCTGAATTCCAATCAAATATAACCGGATCTGGTATAGTATAATATGAACTGGCGATCAGAAAATATATGGATAGAACTCATAAGGGGATCCAGAAAAACAAGTAATTTTTGCTGGGCCTGTATCCTTTTTTTGGGTTCGCTAGGATTTTTAGTGGTTGGAACTTCTAGTTATCTTGGTAGGAATCTGATATCTGTATTCCCCGATCAGCAAATCATTTTTTTTCCACAAGGAATTGTAATGTCTTTCTATGGAATCGCGGGTCTATTCATTAGCTCCTATTTGTGGTGCACAATTTCGTGGAATATAGGTAGTGGTTATGATCGATTCGATAGAAAAGAGGGAATAGTATGTATTTTTCGTTGGGGATTCCCTGGAAAAAACCGTCGCATCTTCCTTCGCTTTTTTATAAGAGATATACAGTCAATCAGAATGGAGGTTAAAGAGGGTCTTTATTCTCGTCGTGTTCTTTATATGGAAATCAGAGGCCAGGGAGCTATTCCCTTGACTCGTACTGATGAGAATTTGACTCCACGGGAAATTGAACAAAAAGCTGCGGAATTGGCCTATTTCTTGCGTGTACCAATTGAAGTATTTTGAAATGCAGAATGAATGCTTTCTCGGCATAAGTGAAGGAACTCGATAACACCCCTTTCTTTTGTTTTTAATGTAACTGAAGTTTCTTTAGAATGCTCATTCAAGCAAGACATGATAGATTTATTTCCTCCTTCTGTTGGCAGGCACGTGCCCCATAAACAAAAGCGGGAGGGCATACATGGAAGAAAACAACTATAATGAAACAAAATAACTATACTATAATAATACTATATGCAAGTTTTTTTGTGCCATGGGTGCTTTTTTATTTTATATGTGTATGGGGTCCAACTCAATTCTCCCTTGTATAATAGTAACAAACAAGTCTAATAAGTATGGATTTATCACATATATCCAAATCCGAGCATCTCGGCATACAGAATTCATCTTTTTGGACCCAAGATTCTGAATTGATACGTTAGATAGGGATAGATCGATCGTACCTAGTAAATTTTATTATCTTCTCTTTTGTCAATCGATCGTTCTTTTTATACTTTTGCTCCTTGATAAAAAAAAAAGATTGGATCTCTCATAACCATCCAATTTCTTTCTCATTTTTCTGCCTATTTCGGATTTCATTATCAATATTCTTTATAAATATTTCTCTTTACTGCGGTGAGATGTGGTTAGACGGTGAAACATTTCGAAATAATTGTTCTGGGCACCAGAGAGATTCTTTTGTATTGAAATCCGAATAATATTTATCACTTCAAGTGGCTTTTTCGAACATTCAAAAGAACAAATAAGGACGCAATTGGTTCGAATTTGTCCAATTGGTACACCTGGGAACAGTATTTGCTTATTATTATTATTTTCATCCGAAGCAGATCCCAATTCCATTTCTATATTTCTTTTAGATTCAAAGACTAAATAATTACACAAAAATCGGGAATAGATCTATAGGTTCCATACCTTGTTATAGAACTCATGCTTCAAAGAAATATCAGATAGAGTCGACGAATGAAGCAAATTCATTAACAATTCACAGATGAAAAGTGAAAAAAAAGAAAGCATTGACTTCTCTTCCTTATCTTGCATCTATAGTATTTTTGCCCTGGTGGATTTCTCTATTATTTAATAAATGTCTGGAACCCTGGATTACTAATTGGTGGAATACCCGGCAATCCGAAACTTTTTTGAATGAGATTCAAGAGAAGAACGTTCTAGAAAAATTCATAGAATTAGAAGAACTATTACTGTTGGACGAAATAATAAAGGAGTACCCAGGGACACATATACAAAAGCTTCCTATAGGAATTCACAAAGAAACGATGCAATTGGTCAAAACACACAATGAATATCATCTACATATTATCTTGCATTTTTCGACAAATATAATATGTTTTACTATTCTAAGTGGTTATTTTATTTTGCGTAATGAAGAACTTGTCATTCTTAATTCTTGGGTTCAGGAATTCCTTTATAACTTAAGTGACACAATAAAAGCTTTTTCAATTCTTTTAGTTACTGATTTATGGATCGGGTTTCACTCGCCCCATGGTTGGGAACTCATGATTGGTTCGGTTTACAACGATTTTGGATTGGCTCATAATGATCAAATTATATCTGGTCTTGTTTCTACTTTTCCAGTTATTCTAGATACAATTGTGAAATATTGGATTTTCCATTATTTAAATCGTGTATCTCCTTCACTTGTAGTTATTTATCATTCAATGAATGAATAACTCATTTGATCTCCTGATATCAATCAGCTAAAAATCTTTCTTTGTGCATACATTACATAAATAAATAAAGTATTTTAATCTTACTTACTCTTTCTACTTCTACCTCTTCAAAGTATTCTACCATATTTCAAATTATTCCATTACAATGGCAAACTCGTGGATAGGGAACTGTACTAGCTACCTACCCAATTTATTGTAGAAATTCCGGGATCAATGA